TATCGGAAATCCATATAGTAATTCCGATAAATTAAGAAGTCAGAAAGTTATCAAAAATAAAAATTTTTTAACATGGAATCCATTAGTTTCAACAATTCATTAATTTTAACGAAAAATATTCTATCTGCCCTTCTCGAGAAAGATAAAAATTTTTCATTATTGTAAAGGTCGATGGGGAAAATAAGACTCCCCACCACCACAATGTGAGTGAAAATATACGAAAAATAAATAAAAAATCTTGTATTTTTTTCTGTATTCTTTTTTTTTTAGAATGAAGATTAAGATTGAAACCTGGTCTATTTCATATTGATTAGAATAGGGACTGCCAATTGTGAATTTTATATTAACAAATTACTGAGCCAATTTTTCGAGTCAAATCCATTCCGATTATTCCAATATTTTAGGACTTATTTGTTTGTCGTACAAAAAAACTTTTTGAATTCCCGGTAGAAAGAGATTTCCCTAATGACAAAGCTTTTAACGCCGCCCAATATCCTTTCCTTTTCCAAATATTTTTACGAATACGCTTTTTTGATATAGAAGTACGTTTTTTTGGAACTGCCATTTAAAAATGAAGAAATTACTCATTGTTATAGTTGGATGTGAAAGACATCTATTGTTCAAAACGAATTATTATTTCTTATTCATTATCTATTTTTTCTCTAAATAATATTCTCTTCATAAAAAATAAATATAGATATGTGAAAGATCTCTGCAAATTGTATCAAAAATTACTCGAAATAATAAAATTTTGATTCCAGACAATACAAGATTCGCAAAACCAAAAATCTTTGGATTGGAACTCTTAGTTCTCGTTCTTTATCTCTCAAATTTATATCTTTAGAATACGCTATGTCATATAAATAAAACTTAATAAAATAAATAAATAAAGAACCTAAAAGACCTTGATTTTCATCATTCTATACTTTATTTACATGTAATAAAATACCTCAAAGGATTGTAAACTTTTGCCTAATAAAAAACTTGAGGCTTTTTTTAGTCAAACTCGAGGAAAGAATACACCTAAATTCAATTGTTAAATTCGAATGAGACTATTAATAAATCTGTTAAAGGATACGTGGTTTGATAAAAAAATATCTCAGTAATGTTTTATCATTTCCCGATAAAATAAAAAAAATATCATTTTAGATCTATAATATTCTAACGTTTACTAATAAATCCTTTTGATTGAAATGGAAAACAATCAATCCCATAATGAATTAGTTAATGAGCTGAAATAAACAAACTAAAATGAAGATTTATTATTTCATTAGACCGATGACCTTAGTTAATCCTATAATTCATATTAGCATCAAGTACCCTTTTTTGCGTAATTTTTTATCCTTGCTCTATGAATATAAATTATCGTAATAATAATTTATATTTGCATTTTCCTATTATAGTATTCGTTTTTTATATGTAACTTGGTCATATCATTTGACCAATTGTAACTTCTTTTTTTGAATATTTGAACGATTTTGAAAAGCCTCAGAATAAATACTAATATCAAATTATTAAATAAGTTAGTGCATATCTTTATTTTTTATTGACTCTTTTCGAAAGAGGTAAGATCCGGTGAATCGGAAACAATTAATTAAGAATAAAAAACTTTTTTTATGGAACAGACATATCAATATGCGTGGATAATACCTTTCCTTCCACTTCCAGTTCCTATGTTAATAGGGTTGGGACTTCTTCTTTTTCCGACGGCAACAAAAAGTCTTCGTCGTATGTGGGCTTTTCAGAGCGTTTTATTGTTAAGTATAGTCATGATTTTTTCCATGAATCTGTCTATTCATCAAATAAATAGCAGTTCTGTCTATCAATATGTATGGTCTTGGATTATCAATAATGATTTTTCTTTAGAATTCGGATACTTGATCGATCCACTTACTTCTATTATGTCAATATTAATAACTACTGTTGGAATTCTGGTTCTTATTTATAGTGATAATTATATGTCTCATGATCACGGATATTTGAGATTTTTTGCTTATATGAGTTTTTTCAGTACTTCCATGTTGGGATTAGTTACTAGTTCAAATTTGATACAAATTTATATTTTTTGGGAATTAGTTGGAATATGTTCGTATCTATTAATAGGATTTTGGTTCACACGACCTCTTGCAGCAAAGGCTTGTCAAAAAGCGTTTGTAACTAATCGTGTTGGCGATTTTGGTTTATTATTAGGCATTTTAGGGTTTTATTGGATAACGGGGAGTTTCGAATTTCGTGATTTATTCCAAATATTCAATAACTTGATTTCTAATAATGAGGTCAATTTTGTATTTGTTACTTTGTGCGCTGTTCTATTATTTGCCGGTGCGATTGCTAAATCTGCACAATTTCCCCTTCATGTATGGTTACCTGATGCAATGGAAGGGCCGACCCCTATTTCGGCCCTTATACATGCTGCTACGATGGTAGCAGCGGGAATTTTTCTTGTAGCTCGACTTATGCCTCTTTTCATAGTCATACCTCACATAATGAATTTTATCTC